CGCTATCAGTTGACAAGGTTGAAGGTATTCTATCTAATTATTTTTATAGATAGTTTTCTTAAAGTTTCTTAAAGAAAAAACTCCTATGATTTTTAAGAGTCGGTTGGATAATGAAAAAAAAAGAAGGATTTTGATTCTCTTAAATTTGAAATAAAGTAAAAACAAAATATGAATTTAAATTTTCACCCAACATACTTGGTCTTTGCGAGAACCGCGTGAATCACTACACTACTTGATTCACGCGGTTCTCGCCGGTTGACACAATGTGTTTTATATACACTGTATTGCACTCTGTTTGTATTCGTAATAACTTTTCTTTTATTTAACTAGAGGTTAACGTAAATGAACCATAACTATGTAGCCCAATTCCTAATAGATTGACCCCAAAATAGCATATCCAAATTATAAGAAAGCCTAGAGTCGCCACAATTGCGGAATTTGTCCCCTGCAAATTTTTATTTGTTCGAGTATGCAAATAAATTGCGAATACGATCCAAGTAATAAAAGCCCAAGTTTCCTTTGGATCCCAACTCCAATATGATCCCCATGCTTCATTAGCCCATACTGCTCCTGAAAGAATCCCTATGGTTAAAAAGATAAATCCTAGGCTAATCACACGATAACTCCAATAATCTAATTGTTGAATCAATTGGGCCTTGTAATAATTCTTAGCATAAAAAAAAGAAGTTTTTTTTAAAATATTGTTTCTTTCATTATTGTATTGGATTTCACCAAATGAAAAAGATTCATTTAATTTTAATAAATTATTACTTCTAGAACTATAAAAAATCTTTCTAAATGTAATGACTAGAAGTGCTACTGATAATAATGATCCACAAAGAAGAGCCGCATAGCTCAATATCATCATACTTACGTGCATTATTAACCACTCCGATTGTAGAGCGGGTATTAATATTGTGGGTTTATGTATTTCATTTAAAAGACCCGACGTAGCAAAGCCTTGGGTGAAAATAGTACTTGAGGCTGTTATTGTGGTTAAATAATTTTTTCTTTTTTTTAAATAGGGCACTATATGAATAAGGGAGAAACTCCATGAAAGAAAAATTAATGATTCATATAAATCACTTAGTGGGAAATGGCCCGAATAAATCCAACGAGTGATTAATAATCCTGTTAGACATAAAAAAGTAGCTAGCATCCCCTTTTCTGACGAATCATATGGTTTTATGATTTCATTGCCCAATAAGGTTATCAAATGAATTGTAATCACAATTGAAACAATAGAAAAGGAAATATGAGTTAGTATATGCTCTAAAGTTGAAAATATCATAAAAAAGAAAAAGGTGGGGATCCCCCATATTAATATTAATTATTGGGAATTTAATTTATTTTTATTATAGGATTATAGGATTATAGGATCTATTGGATCTCGTTTAGAAGATGGCATGCCGCCACTCGGACTCGAACCGAGATGCTCTAGCACTGCTTCCTAAGAGCAGCGTGTCTACCGATTTCACCATAGCGGCTTGCTCGAATTCATAATAGCCTATTTCTATTCAATAGTCGAGATTGAACAAGTCAATTCAATCAAATATGTTTTTTTAGTAAAAATGAAATTGATAAAAAAAATGAGTTCAAAAGTCAATTTGAAGATTCATTAGTTTCATTTATTTTCCTTTAAGTGTCCATTATCTTAGGGCTTTTTACGTAGTTTATGCGATTCTAAAATCGAACTCTTGCAGCTATAAAAATCTCTCGCTAGAATAAAAAAACTTTTTTCATTTTTTACGCTTATTGTCATGTCATTATTTCTGGTTTATCTGATTTCATAATCATAAATTTGAAACAAAAAAGAAATTTTATCAATGAATCTAAAACTATTTTGTATTTGGAGTACTGCAAATTGACACTTGTACATAATATAATAATATCTCAACAATCAAGTTCTTTTATTGATTCTTTTATTGATGGCTGAAAATTGGAGATATATGGTAAATCCATTACATACGGTAAATGCAATAAATTAAGAAGTTAGTTTTTAACATGGAATCCATTAGTTTCAACAATCTGCCCTTCCCGAAAAAGATAAAAAATTTTATTTATTGGAATTGTAAAGGTCGATGGGGAAAAAAAGACTCCCCACCACCAAAATATGAGTGAAAACATACAAAAAAAAAATAAAAAATTGTATTTATTTTTTTATTTAGATTTTTAGATTTAGAATTCAGAAAATAGAAGAATTATTCTTTTAGACATAACATTAAGATTCTATTTCATATTAATATGAACTTTGATTTGATATTAACAAATTACTGATCCAATTTTTTGAATCAAATGCATTTCAATTATTCCAATATTTTAGGACTTATTTGTTTGTCGTACAAAAAAACTTTTTGAATTCCCGGTAGAAAGAGATTTCCCTAATGACAAAGCTTTTAACGACGCCCAATATCCTTTCCTTTTCCAAATATTTTTACGAATACGCTTTTTTGATATCGAAGTACGTTTTTTTGGAACTGCCATTTAAAACTGAAGAAGTTACTCATTGTTATAGTTGGATGTGAAAGACATCTATTGTTCAATTATTATTCTTATTCATTATCTATTTTTTCTCTAAATAATATAATATTCTCTTCATAAAAAAGAAATATAGATATGTCAAAGATCCATGAAAACTGGATCAAAAATGACTCGAAATAACAAACCGTAAAACCAAAAATTTTTGGTTTGGAACTATTAGCTCGCGTTGTTTCTCTCAAAGTTATATCTTTAGAATCTGCATGTCATAGAAATCAAATCAAACTTAATAAAATAAAAAAAGAATCTAAAAGACCCTTATTTTCGGCATTCTATACTTGATTTACATGTAATAAAATACCAGGATTGTACTTTTGACTAATAAATTGAGTCTATTTTTAGTCAAACTAGAAAAAAATACAACTAAATTCAATTTAAAAATTCGAATGAGACTAGTAATAAATCTGTTAAAAGATACGGGGTTTGATAAAAAAGGATCTCAGTCATTTTTGATCCTTTCTCGCTAAAAAGTTCATTTTAGTTCCATATTTTTCTAAACTTTACTAATAAATTGTTTTGATTGAAATGGAAAACAATCAATCCCATAATGAATTAGTTAATTAATTGAAAATTAGTTAATGAATTGAAATAAACTAACTAAAATCAAGAGTTTTTTTCATTAGACCGATGACCTTAGTTAATCTTATAATTCGTATCAGCATCAAGTACTCTTTTTAGGCTAAATTTTTATCCTTGCTCTATGAATTTTGATTACAATTACGATAAATTATTATATTTTTATTTTCCTATCCTATTATAAGTATTCGTTTTTTTATATGTCACTTGGTCATATCATTTGACCAATTGTAACTTATTTTTTGAATATTTGAACGGTTTTGAAAAGACTCAGAATAATTAATATTAATAAATACTAATATAAGCTTCTTAAATCAGTTAGTGCATATCTTGATTTTTTATTGACTTTTTCGAAAGGTAAGATCCGGTGAATCGGAAACAATTAATTAAGAATAAAAAACTTTTTTTATGGAACAGACATATCAATATGCGTGGATAATACCTTTTCTTCCACTTCCAGTTCCTATGTTAATAGGGTTGGGACTTCTTCTTTTTCCGACGGCAACAAAAAGCCTTCGCCGTATGTGGGCTTTTCAGAGCGTTTTGTTGTTAAGTATAGTCATGATTTTTTCCATGAATCTTTCTATTCAGCAAATAAATAGTAGTTCTGTCTATCAATATGTATGGTCTTGGATTATTAATAATGATTTTTCGTTAGAATTCGGATACTTGATCGATCCACTTACTTCTATTATGTCAATACTAATCACTACTGTTGGAATTTTGGTTCTTATTTATAGTGATAATTATATGTCTCATGATCATGGGTATTTGAGATTTTTTGCTTATATGAGTTTTTTCAGTACTTCTATGTTGGGATTAGTTACTAGTTCAAATTTAATCCAAATTTATATTTTTTGGGAATTAGTTGGAATGTGTTCGTATCTATTAATAGGATTTTGGTTCACACGACCTGTTGCAGCAAAGGCTTGTCAAAAAGCCTTTGTAACTAATCGTGTTGGCGATTTTGGTTTATTATTAGGCATTTTAGGGTTTTATTGGGTAACGGGGAGTTTCGAATTTCGTGATTTATTCCAAATATTCAATAACTTGATTTCTAATAATGAGGTCGATTTTTTATTTGTTACCTTGTGCGCTGTTCTTTTATTTGCCGGTGCGATTGCTAAATCTGCACAATTTCCTCTTCATGTATGGTTACCTGATGCGATGGAAGGGCCGACTCCTATTTCGGCCCTTATACATGCTGCTACGATGGTAGCAGCGGGCATTTTTCTTGTAGCCCGACTTATGCCTCTTTTCATAGTCATACCCCACATAATGAATTTTATCTCTTTGATAGGGATAATAACAGTTTTTTTAGGAGCTACTTTAGCTCTTGCTCAAAAAGATATTAAGAGGGGTTTAGCCTATTCCACAATGTCTCAATTGGGTTATATGATGTTAGCTTTAGGTATGGGGTCTTATCGCAGTGCTTTATTTCATTTGATTACTCATGCTTATTCTAAAGCATTATTGTTCTTAGGATCGGGATCCGTTATTCATTCAATGGAAACTCTTGTTGGGTATTGTCCAAAAAAAAGTCAGAATATGGTGCTTATGGGAGGTTTAACAAAACATGTACCAATTACAAAAAATTCTTTTTTATTAGGTACACTTTCTCTTTGCGGTATTCCACCCCTTGCTTGTTTTTGGTCCAAAGATGAAATTCTTAATGATAGTTGGTTGTATTCACCTATTTTTGCAATAATAGCTTGGTCTACGGCGGGATTAACGGCATTTTATATGTGTCGGATTTATTTACTTACTTTTGAAGGACATTTAAACGTTCATTTTCAAAATTACAGTGGAAAAAGGAATACCCCCTTATATTCAATATCGCTATGGGGTAAAGAAGGTTCAAAAATAAGTAACAAAAACTTTCGTTT